ACTTTAGGTCTTTTTTAATTTGATTTCAATTGTGAAATAATACAACGTGTGTATCTAGGGAATAGTCGCTTCAAAGCGAATTCTCCCTAGATACATCTATTCAATAAAATTCTTAATTTCTTTCAAATCTATGAATTGTGGTTACAGATTGAAAACCCATTTTAATCTTAATTCAAAAAAATACAAAAGCCAAAAAAAAAAACAAATCCAATCGATTTGTAGATTTAAAATCTCTTTTTTGGTAAATCGGTTGTGAATTTTTCTAGAATCCCCAACATCTGTTTTAGATCTTCTAGGCGAAAATATTCCATTTTCATAAGATCTTCTTGACTCTTATTCAAGAAGTCAAACAAATCATATAATGTATATATGTTGGATTTTTTTAGGCAATTGTAAACTTTGGGAGATAATTCGGATTGGTCAATAAAAATTGATTGCAATACTTTTTTTTTTTGTTATTTCTGAATTGATCCAATTTCTCGTGAAAATTAAAAGGAGATAAGGAAACTGTGTCTTGATTATTCTCTAAAGGTAAGTTTTCTTCTTCCTTATGTAAAAGGGGAATAAATAAATCAATCAAATTCCGAGAGGCTTCCTGCAGTGCTTCTTTTGGAGTTAAACTCCCATTTGTCCATATTTCGAGAAAGAGTATTTCTTGTTTTTCATTCCCATAGGAATGAATACTATGATTCACATTTCGAACAGGCATGAAGACAGCATCTAGAGGATAACTTCTATCTTGAAAGATATGCGGGCTTTTTATAAGATATCCACGATTTCTCTCGATTTCTAATCCAAGACAAAAATCAATCGGTTCTATTAACCTAGCTATATGTTGTGTATTGTCGATGATTTCTACACAAGGCGGTAAGATGATATCTTGAGCAGTTATATATCCCGGGCCCCTAGCACAAATAGACGCGCCACAAGTTCCATATACATTACTTCTCAATACAATTTTTTTCAAATTCATTAAAATTTCATGAACCGATTCTTGAATGCCTGCTATAGTAGAATATTCGTGCGGGACGTTCTCGGATTTTACACGTGTGATACATGTTCCTTCTATTTCTCCAAGCAAAGCTCTTCGCATTGCAATGCCTATTGTATCGGCTTGGCCTTTCATAAGTGGAGACAGAACAAAGCGCCCATAATGAAGACGCTTACTGTCTGTTCTTGATTCAACACAGTTCCACTGTAGTGTCCGAGTAGATACTGTTACTTTCTCTCGAACCATAGTAATATTTTTATTTGATTGAATTATTTATTTCTCTTGTTTCTCTTGAAATTTCTTTACTGTTCATTTCTACACACGTCTTTTTTGGGGAGGTCTACAGCCATTATGTGGCATAGGGGTTACATCTCGTACAAAAGTTAATAGTATACGGCTTCGAACAATAGCGCGTAATGCTCCGTCTCTTCCTAACCCGGGACCCTTTATCATGACTTCGGCTCGTTGCATACCTTGATCTATTACTGTACGAATAGCATTTGCTGCTGCAGTATAAGCTGCAAAGGGTGTCCCTCTTCTCGGACCCTTAAAGCCGCAAGTACCTGCCGAGGACCAGGAAACCACCCGACCCCTTACATCTGTAACCGTAACAATAGTATTATTGAAACTTGCTTGAACATGAATAAGCCCTTTTGGTATTCTACGTGCACTCTTACGCGAACCAATACGCCTATTCCTACGTGAACCGACTCTCGGCATAGCTTTTGCCATATTTTATCATCTCATAAATATAAATCAGAAATATATGGATATATCCATTTCAAATCAAAACAGATTCCTTATTTGGACACTGAGTCCTTTAGCAAGTCTTATTATCCCTGTCTTTGTTTATGTCTCGGGTTGGAACAAATTACTATAATGCGTCCCCGCCTGCGAATTAGGCGACATTTTTCACAAATTTTACGAACGGAAGCTCCTATTTTCATATTTGTCATCCCCCCCCAATCTACTTATTGGTAGAAAATAAGTTTCTTGAAATTTTTCATTTCGAATCATATTGAATAAAACCCGCCTAATCTTTTGAATCCTTGTTTTCGAGTCGATAAATTATACGCCCTCTGGTTGAATCATAAGGACTTACTTCAATTTTGACTTTATCTCCCGGCAGTATCCGTATAAAACTACGTCGTATCTTTCCTGAAACATACCCTAGGATCAGATCCTCATTATCTAAACGAACCCGGAACATGCCGTTGGGAAGTGATTCAGTAATTAAACCTTCATGAATCCATTTTTTTTCTTTCATTCCAGGTAAAGCCCCCTTGAAGTATTCACTAATGGAGGAGAAGGAGTATTAGCCAACTCTTCCCCTTTCCTTATTCTCTGAATATATATAATATATATATTCATTGATCCCTTGTTATAAATATAGCATAAGCATATATTTTATTATTTTTAATGTAATAATATGTATAATAGTCTTTTGTATCTTATTTCTAATAGATTATATCCTATTTCTTTTTTTGTATCCTATTTCTAATAGAAATTTTTAACTTTCTAATAGATCTAATAGATATTTTCAATTTACTAAACTTTCTAGTTCTTTCGATCCCATTTAGAATGGGAATTAATAAAATTATAATATAGTCATTTAATTTTATTAAAACTAAAAAAATAAGTAGTACCGCAAATCCAACTAAAGAGGGTGGCAGAAGAACTATTATATTTTTTATAAAATATAAAATATTGCAAACCTTCTTGTCTTGTATTCTATCAATTTTATCAAGACTTGTATTTAGAATATCTATTCCAATTATAATGAATAAAATTGGAATCCCAATAAAGAGTATTAGATCACTAATATTGTCTAAACCCTTATTATTAAAAAAATAATGAAATAAAAAAAATAAGGTAACAACTTATTGTTATTGAATAGGCTTTTATTACTTGCCAATATTCTTTTATTCCTTCTAATACTAAAAATTTTAATTAATTTTATTTTAATAGTACTACAAGTAATTTTTTAACAAAATTTACCATAACATCCCTCCCGGCGGTATTGATTCAATTGTGGAATCATGAATAGTCATTGGTTCAGTTGTACATAGCCGTCGTAATCTAGTTATTTTTTATTCTAACTATCCTTTTTATTCTAACTATCTATTGACCATTGATTCCTTTTCCTTAATTATTTCCTTAATTATCCTATATATTGAATTCATGGGAGATTTCTGATCTCCCAAATGACTATTCTTACTAGTCATTTAGAGGATCAGAAATGAGGTAGAAGGTAGAATAGAAATACTTAGTACTGGATAATCCATTATCCTATAATGAAATCAATAAGAACTACCTGTCCTAGTTATTAATTAATTTAATAAATTAATTAAATTAATGTTTGAATTACCATATATAACACAAGATTTCTCCGCCGATTCCTTTTAGTCGAGCCTCCCGGTCTGTTATTATACCCTGAGGAGTAGAAAGAATTACAATCCCCATCCCGCCTAAAATTCTAGGGATTCGTTGAGAGTTAGAATAGATTCGTAGGCCGGGTCTACTAATCTGTTTTAAATTTAAAACATTTCTATACGGTCTTTTCCTATTCCTTCTATGTCGCAGGGTTAAAACCAAAAAAGATTTGTTTTTTTCTCGATGCTTTCGGACGTTTTCAATAAAACCTTCTCGAAAAAGTATTTGAACAAGATTTTCGGTGATATTAGTAGAGGCTATGCGAACAACTCTTTTTCTACCCATATCCGCGTTTCGTATAGAGGTTATTATCTCAGCAATAGTGTCTTTGCTCATGATGAACTTAAATTTTTTTCCTCGAATTTGAATATAATCAACATGTTTTTTCTTTTTTTTTTTTATAGTAGTTTATTATTATATGAATTTTTAAAAAGGTATATACGTGAGACACAATCAACGAATAAATCAAGTTATTTTTCTACTTCTTTCAAATATCCCAAAGGAAGATAAAAAAATCAACATCTCATTCTATTTTATAATACCTCTGGAGCTAAGGAAACTATTTTAGAAAAATTGAATTGTCTCAATTCTCGGGGGATTGCACCAAAAATTCGCGTTCCTTTTGGATTTCCTTTTTGATCAATTACAACTGCAGCATTGTCATCATATCGTATTATCATACCGTTGTCGCGTTTAAGTTCTTTAGAAGTACGAACAATTACAGCTCGTACTACTTCTGATTTTTGTAGTGGCATGTTAGGTACAGCTTCTTTGATCACAGCAACAATAACGTCACCAATGTGAGCATATCGACGATTGCTAGCTCCTATGATTCGAATACACATCAATTCTCTAGCCCCGCTGTTATCCGCTACATTTAAATGGGTCTGGGGTTGAATCATATTAAATTTTTGAGTCTATTCTTACAATGCAAAGGATGAAGAAAATAAAAAAAATATTTTTTGTCTAAAATTTGTCTAAAAAAAGAAACCCGTCTTTTGTTTTATCTTTATCCCCAAGATTCATTTCTCTCGGTTCCGTGTTTTTATACCGAAATAAGAAATTTCGTTCGTATAGGCATTTTTGATGCTGCTATTAAAATAGCCCTTCTGGCTATATTTTCGGTTACCCCACTCATTTCATATAGTATTCGTCCCGGTTTAACAACAGCTACCCAATATTCAGGGGACCCTTTCCCCGAACCCATACGTGTTTCGGCAGGTCTTACTGTAACCGGTTTGTCTGGAAATACACGGACCCATATTTTTCCACCGCGGCGTGCATTTCGTGTCATTGCCCGCCGACCTGCTTCGATTTGTTTAGATGTGATCCAAGCAGGTTCAAGTGCCTGAAGCGCATATTTACCGAAAGAAATCTGATTACCTCGAAAAGATATTCCTTTCATTCTTCCTCTATGTTGTTTACGGAATCTAGTTCTTTTGGGGTTATAGTTGATGGTTGTTTCTGAATTCCATCCCTACTCCAGAACTGGACGTGAGAATTTCTTCTCATCCAGCTCCTCGCGAAAAAGTCTTCAAAATGGAATTTCAATTAATTTGAATAGCTTTTCTAAAAT